TACATATTATATGTATATAAATAGATCTTTTACATATAGATATATCTTATGCGTTCGAATAAATTTTCGACGTATAGTGGTTCACTTAGGAACGATAAATTTTATTTACATAATTGAGTTGGATATACTTGTAAGTACAAAAAGGCTTTTTTACTTTCAAAAAATGCAAGAAATTTTTTCAAGCCAGATGCTAATTGCCATCATAACGAAATTCATTTGATTGATATATGTACCTATCAATTCAACCTAAATCCAAAATATTTCATCGAATGATTATTGTGCTTATCCCCCACAAACCAAATTGTTAGAGAAAAAAATTTCTTATTTATTAATTTTAATATTATTTATTAATTTTAATATATTAAAAAAAGAAAAAATATTAACAATAAAAAAAAAACACGATAGATTTGTTTATTCAATCATAGAATATTGAAATTATAGAATGAATGATTCAGAAATAGAAATAACCAAAAAATTATATAATTGTAAAAGATAGAAAGATTCTTCACATTGATTCATACGATTCCATTATATTGACAATTTTAAAAAACTATTCATACTATGATCATAGTATGATGGCGGTTGTGCACATATGCCCCCATCGTCTAGCGGTTCAGGACATCTCTCTTTCAAGGAGGCAGCGGGGATTCGACTTCCCCTGGGGGTAGGGTACTACGAAAAGAAGTGGATCATGGATTATTGCTAAGCCTGGATTTATTTTTCCCGGGTCGATGCCCGAGCGGTTAATGGGGACGGACTGTAAATTCGTTGGCAATTTGTCTACGCTGGTTCAAATCCAGCTCGGCCCAATAATTCATTGATCCATCATGATATAACCCATTTGTTGTTCTCCAGAAATGCTCGATCCCAAGAGAAAAATGTAAAATTTTTACATAGTGGTATATCTTTTCTTTACCGCACTCGCTATTTATTTACAGTCTAATGATCTAGACTTAGATCAAGATGTAAAGTATAAGGAAAAGAGTAAAGCAAAAATACCTTTTGCGTTGAAAGATTGACTATCCATTGATTTGGAAATAATGAAAAGATTATTAGTAATCCATGCCGCTCTTGCTAAAGAACATATCCATATCAAAAGTTTTTGAATGAAATCATATGAATATGTATACTGCACACTTTATTATGTTATTTCTTTGGGATTGTAGTTCAATTGGTGAGAGCACCGCCCTGTCAAGGCGGAAGCTGCGGGTTCGAGCCCCGTCAGTCCCGATGTATCCAAATCCAATAAAAAAATACAGCAATTCATCCTCTGTGAAAGGGGGTACAAATAGTATAATTTCATTCCCAGCAGGAATCTTTTTTTTTTCATTTCTTCTATTGTTTGTTTGTGTTTGTTTAGAACCAATGGTAAGCGTAAAAGGGGTTAGAGGATACTTCATAAAATGATTGTACAAGGAGGACGCTAGTTTATGGAAAAAAAGAATTAAAAATTTAACTAAAAATAAAATAAGGTGTTTTTGAGTGTATCAGGAATTTACGTTGGAATTCGGTATGGATAAACGATTTTACTATTTTATACGATTCAATTCTTGACGATGAATCAATTTGTTAGATATTTTTATTCATAATATTGATTTGATTCGATTACATAAAGTATAATTTATATTTATCCCATTGAATTTACAGACAAAAGATTTATCATCTCTATGGGATTAAATCCCGAGTTATTGCCAATTAAATAAAAATTAAAAACGAAATTATGGAAGTAAATATTCTAGCATTTATTGCTACTGCACTGTTCATTTTAGTTCCTACTGCTTTTTTACTTATAATATACGTAAAAACAATAAGTCAAAGTGATTAATTTGAATTAAACTTGTGACTTTTTAGTTCTTATCAATGATTGATAGAGAAGAAATAAAAAGGATTCTAATTTTGCGTTTTAAATGAAACTATCGAACTATACTCATGCAGTATTCTATGAGATACTAGATAATGTGATAGATAAAAATTTATCTACCATACTATCTAGTATTGTTATTATACTGTATAAAGTTTGTTGTATGAAGATATAGGTTAATATAATATATATATATTAATCGACATTATATAATGTACAGAGTATTTTTTATATTATAATTATATTTCTTTGCTTCATCTATTTCTATTTGATTTGTATTTCTATTTGATTTGTGTTGATTCCAATCAATCTGAAATAATCCCAAAGACTGCTTTTACTTTACGATTCTAATTCCTATATTTCTGATTCTTTTTAATATGAATTATTAATATTTATTGAAAGAAAGATTAAAATCAATGAAAGAATAAGGGAAGGGTATGTCTCTAATATAATATGAGAAAATCAAGTAATCTTATTATTATCATTCCCACAAACACAAAGAAGTAATTGATTGAGCTGTTAACAGAGGATCTAGGGGTTCATGGGAACTTCTTCGGATTTCCAAATAAAAAAATTTTAAAATTTAATTTTGAAAGTGAAATAGTAAAATTAAAAAAAAGTATTTCCATAACAGAACGATCTGTAAAAAAAATTGATACACTTTGATTCCTAAACTCAATTAGTAGTACTTCTAGAGTCCACTTCTTCCCCATACTACGAGTGAAAGGGAAAATGTAAAGACTACCATTAAAGCAGCCCAAGCGAGACTTACTATATCCATGTGAATTTTGTCCTCGATCTCTATGAAGGAATTATTCAATTATTGTTCACTAATAATAGTCGAATTTTCAGCGCATAGTCAAAAAGGGATTCTGATCCAACACCATTGATGAAACAATCCAATAAATCCAATTAGAACAGTTCTTATAATTATTAGATTTATAGTATAATCAGAAAACATTAAGCACAAGCAAAATACGCAGAGACTGCCTTTGAAGTAGCAGAAGTATCAAAGTAATGTTAATAACATGTCAGAAGAATAAGACCTATTCTCTCTTTTGTCACCTTTCATTTTCATTAACATTAAGTCAAAAATAAAAAAAATATATATAATCAAGATAGATCATTATATATCGAATACCCCTATTTTTTTTTTATTTTTTTTCTCATTTATTTCATACAAATTTTATCATATCCGATTGTCCATATGAAATAATCGAAGACGTCCTATTACGCTATTGATTATAGGTTATCTAAGGGGTAATATTTATTTTTGTACTTTAATTATAAACAATTATAAACTTTATAGTTTATATAAAACTAAGTAAAAGTACATAAACTAAAAGTATATATAAGTACTTATATATATAAGTAAAAAAAAGCTTTTTTTTTTTTTTTATTAAGCATGCGCAGATATAACTCCAGCTATCTATATACGCCCCCCTTTTTTTTTTTAGTTTTTATTACATTACAGCTTTATTCTTTATTGGGAACACCCCTAACCAGACTTTATCAAAAAAAATCTTTTATATTCAATAAAAATTGAAAAAGTTAAGCAGGATAATTTCGTTAAAATTACCTATAAACATCATATACAGATAAGATATCTGATTAGATAATATCTACGTAACAATTTTTATTTTTGTTTTTGTTATGGGGTTTACATATACCCATAATTCCTGTTATATGTTATAATTGAAATTGATAAGGATTTATTTAAAAATAAAATAAATAAAAACTAATTAGTTTAGTTATGTATCAATTTGAATTTACTTATATAAACATTGTTTTAGATTGAAATTGAAGAACCCTTCCTGAATTTACAATCAATAGTTAACGGTTCAAATTTGTCATATGAAACAAAAAAAAAGTAAATATTTATTTTCGGAAAGGTTTTAAAGAAAACGGAATGCAAAATATAAATACAAGTACAAGAAAAAAAGCAAAAAGGGAAGTTTTGTAATATATTTTGTTTTGGCGGCATGGCCGAGTGGTAAGGCGGGGGACTGCAAATCCTTTTTCCCCAGTTCAAATCCGGGTGTCGCCTAATTAACAAAAGAGTCGAAATACCTTATTCTGTTTTGCTGATATAACGTGCCAAGTTTTCCAGCAGAAGTAAGCGCCTGTTCTATAAATTAGGGTTTAAAGAAAGCTTATAGTCATGAAAAAGAACAAATAACTTTTTATCTGATAGTCCTTTCGCTACTAACGTAGTGTCTACTGTCTGAGTCTTGAATTAGATTGGATAGTGGAAGGGGAATTTAATTAACTTATTAGTTGAACAGAAGAAACTTTGTATACATTTCTAGCATTCAATCAATAGTAATTTGATTGAATAGATAATTAGCTTTTTTTTACTTACACGTTTTTACACTCACACTCACATATTCATTCTACAAATTAGATTAAAAGAAATAGGTAAAAATGTCTCTCTTCTCGGCGAATTCTTTTTTGAACAATTGAATCCACGAAAAAGTTAAGTTCTAAAAAAATAAATTCTATTTTGTTTATGATTATTATGTCTTTATCTCATTATCTGATTGAACAGATCAAATGCTGAATACATTTATGTTATTCAATTGGATTGCAATACGGAATATCATAATAATGGTAGAAATTGAATCGATTTTTCTTTTGATATTCTATACAAAAGAGCCTAAATTAAGTTAAATTTTTCAATTTATTTCTGTTTGTATTTGGTGCAAATTCCGATAGCTAAAATTTCATGTGATTCAGTAAACAGAATAGAAATTCCATCATTGCTATATCGATCCATATGATTTGATGAAGAATGAGCAAAAAATGGGATTTTTTTCTATAAAAAAGGGGAGAAATTAAAAAAATGCTTGGGGTCGGAAATGAGGAAATGTCTACAATACCCGGATTTAATCAGATACAATTTGAAGGGTTTTGTAGGTTCATTGATCGGGGCTTAACAGAAGAACTTTATAAGTTTCCAACAATTGAAGATACAGATCAAGAAATTGAATTTCAATTATTTGTGGAAAGATATCAATTGGTAGAACCTTTAATAAAAGAAAGAGACGCTGTATATGAATCACTCACATATTCTTCTGAATTATATGTATCCGCGGGATTAATTTGGAAAACCAGTAGGGATATACAAGAAAAAATTATTTTTATTGGAAACATTCCTATAATGAATTCCCTGGGAACTTTTATAGTAAATGGAATATATAGAATTGTGATCAATCAAATATTGCAAAGCCCTGGTATCTATTACCGGTCAGAATTGGACCATAACGGAATTTCGGTCTATACCGGCACCATAATATCGGATTGGGGAGGAAGATTAGAATTAGAGATTGATAGAAAAGCAAGGATATGGGCTCGTGTGAGTAGGAAACAGAAAATATCTATTCTAGTTCTATCATCAGCTATGGGCTCGAATCTAAGAGAAATTTTAGAGAATGTTTATTACCCTGAAATTTTCTTTTATTTATTGAATTTTAATAATAAGGAGAAAAAAAAAATTAAGTCAAAAGAAAATGCCATTGTGGAGTTTTATCAAAAATTTGCTTGTGTAGGTGGAGATCCGGTATTTTCTGAATCCTTATGCAAGGAATTACAAAATAAATTTTTTCAACAAAGATGTGACTTAGGAATAATTGGTCGACGAAATATGAACCGTAGGCTGAATCTTGATATACCTCCGAACACTACATTTTTATTACCGCGAGATATATTGGCAGCTGCGGATCATTTGATTGGAATGAAGTTCGGAATGGGTATACTTGACGATATGAATCATTTGAAAAATAAACGTATTCGTTCTGTAGCGGATCTCTTACAAGATCAATTCGGATTGGCCCTGGTTCGTTTAGAAAATATGGTTAGAGGAGCTATGTGTGGAGCAATTAGAAATAAATTGATACCGATTCCTCAGAATTTGGTAACTTCAACTACATTAACAACTACTTTTGAATCTTTTTTCGGATTACACCCATTATCTCAAGTTTTAGATCGAACTAATCCATTGACACAAATAGTTCATGGGAGAAAGTCCAGTTATCTGTGCCCTGGAGGGGTGACCGGGCGAACTGCTAGTTTTCGGATACGAGATATCCATCCTAGTCACTATGGACGCATTTGTCCTATTGATACATCCGAAGGAATCAATGTTGGACTTATTGGATCCTTAGCAATTCATGCGAGGGTTAGTTATTGGGGGTCTCTACAAAGTCCGTTTTATGAAATCTCTGAAAGATCAAAAAAAGTTCGGATACTTTATTTATCACCAAGTATAGATGAATACTATATGGTATCGGCAGGAAATTCTTTGGCACTAAATCGAGTTAGTCAGGAAGAACAGGTTGTTCCGGCTCGATACCGTCAAGAATTCCTCACTATTGAGTGGGAGCAGGTTCATTTTCGAAGTATTTTTCCCTTACAATATTTTTCTATTGGAGCTTCCCTAATTCCTTTTATCGAGCATAATGATGCAAATCGGGCTTTAATGAGTTCTAATATGCAACGTCAAGCAGTTCCGCTTTCGCGATCGGAAAAGTGCATTGTTGGAACTGGGTTGGAATGCCAAGTGGCTCTAGATTCCGGGGTTCCCACTATAGCCCAAAATGAGGGAAAAATCCTTTATACCGATACTGATAATATCGTTTTATCGGACAATAGAGATACTTTAACTATTCCATTAGTTACATATCAACGTTCCAACAAAAATACTTGTATACATCAAAAATCACAAGTTGCGCCAGGTAAATGTATTAAAAAGGGACATGTTTTAGCGGATGGCGCTGCTACAGTTGGTGGCGAACTTGCTTTGGGAAAAAATGTATTAGTAACTTATATGCCATGGGAAGGTTACAATTCTGAGGATGCAGTACTCATTAACGAGCGTCTAGTATATGACGATATTTATACTTCTTTTCAAATACGTAAATATGAAATTCAGACTCATGTGACAAGCCACGGGCCTGAAAGAATCACTAGGGAAATACCATATCTAGAAGCCCATTTACTCCGAAATTTAGACAAAAATGGGGTTGTGATGTTGGGTTCTTGGGTGGAGACGGGCGATATTTTAGTAGGTAAATTAACCCCTCAGATGGCGAAAGAATCATCGTATGCTCCGGAAGATACATTATTACGAGCCATACTTGGCATTCAGCTATCCACTTCAAAGGAAACGTGTTTAAAACTACCTATAGGTGGTAGAGGTCGAGTTATTGATGTGAGATGGATCCAGAAAAGGAGGGGTTCTAGTTATAATCCAGAAACGATTCGTGTATATATTTCACAAAAACGTGAAATAAAAGTGGGTGATAAAGTTGCTGGACGGCATGGAAATAAGGGTATCGTTTCAAAAATTTTACCTAGACAAGATATGCCTTATTTGCAAGATGGAAGACCTGTTGATATGGTCTTCAATCCCTTAGGAATACCTTCACGAATGAATGTAGGACAGATATTTGAATGTTCACTCGGGTTAGCGGGGGGGTTGCTAGATAGACATTATCGAATAACACCTTTTGATGAAAGATATGAACAAGAGGCTTCGAGAAAACTAGTCTTTTCTGAATTATATGAAGCTAGTAAGCAAACAGCGAATCCATGGGTATTTGAACCCGAGTATCCGGGAAAAAGCAGAATTTTTGATGGAA